AATTATCTGTAATAATTCGCAAATCCGAATCGGCTAATTGTTCTCTAATAGCACCTGCCCCCGTAGAGATTTCTCGATTTCGAAATGTCTCGAAACCTTGAGTAGTAAAAAAAAGTGGGATGCTGTATTTCCAGGATTGGATTTCATATTCGAATGAACCTCGTAATCGTAAGAAAGTAGGTTTTTTAGCTATGGACCTAGCAAAAGAAAAATTGAGATAGGTTCCTATAGGATTGGATTCCCCCCCCTCACAATCGGACGTGAAGGTTTCCTCTCATCCGGCTCGAGTAGTTACACCAAAAAAAGAAAGGGGTTCTTCTTCTTTTTAAACTTTGTTCGAAAAAATCCTACAAAAAGCTACTCTTTACTCAAGTTCCCAGTAAGGACCAGCCTTTCATTGATTCATTTTTATCTTATTTTTTTATTTTAACTCTAACTTTTTTACTTTCTTTTATGTTTATTTATGTTTACGAAAAAACGAAATGTGAAATTATTGAGTAGTCTACTTCCCCTCAAATGATGAATTCCCTAAAATAAAAAGAATATTTTTGGACTCTTAAAGGATTTATTTGTCTATATATTATATTGTTCCATTCGATCTTTTTTAGGTCCCTACTCACCTCGATGGTTATGCCATGATGTACCTTGAAGCATATATGCGATAGATAGGCTCCTGTAACCATGCCATATTCGCTTGCCTGAACAGAATTTATCTCTAAAAGAAATGGAATGTATAATTCCAACAAAAAAATTCCACAAAACAAAAAAGCTTTTTTCACGAGGTATAACTAGCTATTCCTATATTATCTGTTACGTAATCGACCATGGATCAATTCCCCTTTACTTCCATTTTGAAGTCTTGAATGCACCCATAATTCTGAGCTTCATGTTCCTCCTCCCAAGACACACGTCAGAGCCGGGGGCATCCCAATCAGATTGAATGGGATGACAGTTTCTCAGTCCGAATCTGTCAAATTACAATTTCGATCAAATCACACATCGCAATATACTAGGCCCTCTAATTCCCTAAGGGGCTTATCTAAAAGATTCGCAATATAACTAGGAAGGCGTTTCAAATACCACACATGAGTCACTGGACATGCGAGTTTGATGTATCCCATTTGGTACCTTCGTATCCGAGAATCAACAAATTCCACCCCGCATTCTTCACAAGATTTCGGGTCTTCTTTTTCAGCCCCAATAACTCGGTAATTTCCACAAGCACAAATCCCACTTTTTATGGGTCCAGAAATTCTTTCACAAAACAATCCATCTTTCTCCGGTTTATTGGTTTTATAATGAAAAGTATAGGGTTTTGTCACTTCTCCAACTATCTCTCCATTGGGTAGAATTTTATTTGCCCAAGCCCTGATTTGTTGAGGGGAAACTGGTCCAATTCGAAGTTGTTGATGTTTATACTGGTCGATCATAGAATAGAAATTATGATTCATTGAGATCAAGCTTCCTTCCTATTCATCTGAAAGTTCTTTTCAGATACAAGGAAATGATTCAGTTCTAGGGCCAAAGATCGTAGTTCTCGAACGAGCAATCGAAAAGATTCTGGAGCACCCTCTGGGTTAGGTACTGTTCCTCCAATAATTGTAGCACCAAGTACTTCTTGACGAGCTCTAATATGATCAGATTTATAAGTAAGCATCTCTTGTAAAATATGAGCAACACCAAATCCCTCTAGAGCCCAAACTTCCATTTCTCCTACTCGTTGCCCCCCTTGTTTGGCCCTCCCTCTAAGGGGTTGTTGTGTAACAAGTGCGTAATGCCCACTGGAACGTCCATGGATTTTATCATCAACTTGATGAATTAATTTTAGGATATAGGACTTTCCTATTAGAACAGGTTGTTCAAAAAGATCTCCTGTTCTTCCATCAAATATTCTGCTTTTTCCCGGATATTCGGGTTCAAATACCCATGGATTTTTTGTTTGCTTACTGGCTTCATATAATTCAGAAAAAACGAGTTTTCTTGAGGCCTCTTGCTCATATCTCTCATCAAAGGGTGCTATTCTATAATGTCTCTTTAACAGATCCCCCGCTAACCCGAGCGAGCATTCAAATATCTGTCCCACATTCATTCGTGAGGGGACTCCTAATGGGTTGAATACCATATCAACGGGCGTTCCATCTTGCAAATAGGGCATATCTTGTCTAGACAAAATCTTAGAAATTATACCTTTATTCCCATGCCTTCCAGCTACTTTATCCCCCACTTTGATTTCACGTTTCTGTGAAATATATACACGAATCCTTTCTGTATTATAATTGGACCCCCCCTTTCTATGGATCCATCTCACATCAATAACTTGGCCCCTTCCACCTATAGGTAGTCTTAGAGAAGTTTCTTTTGAAGTGGATACCTGAATGCCAAGTATAGCTCGTAATAATCTATCCTCTGGGGCATATGACGATTCATTCGCTGTCTGAGGTGTTAATTTACCTACTAAGATATCACCTGTTTCTATCCAAGATCCCAGCATCACAATTCC